TTTTACTTGTTTTGTTTGATTCTTTCAAACGGAACTCATTTAACCTTTCCTTTCGAATATGTATTATGTATCAAGTATTATACATTCTTTTTGAACGGCTGGATCCACAACATGAACAAAAAAAAGAGGAGGTAAAGGATGATTGCACTTTTTTTACTAAAGATACGTTTAATTTGAAGAATAGAAACTTATCAAAATTAATCAATCCTATGCCAAGAACCAGATTTGAACTGGTGACACGAGGATTTTCAGTCCTCTGCTCTACCAACTGAGCTATCCCGGCCATTACCGAAGTATCATCCCCATTTTACTAATGGTGACACAAGGATTTTCCGTTCTCTGCTCTACCAATTAAGCTATGCCGACCATTACCGAAGTATCATCTACTGATACTTCAGTATCAGTATCATTTTACTATATGACTTAGGTCTATGTCAATGAAAAGAAACTCAAAAGTAAGTAGTAAATTAAAAAAGTTTTGGATCGGGAATTTCTGGGATCTTCTAAATCAAATAAGACTTTCTAAGTTTGAAAATGAAAAATGATATAGATTCTAAATAATTCAAATCGATAATAACTAAAAAAAGGTAAGGTGTCAAACAGACCTTTTTGGGGAGTAGAGCTGGGGATAGAGGGACTTGAACCCTCACGATTTTAAAAGTCAACGGATTTTCATCTTACTATAAATTTCATTGTTGTCAGTATTGACATGTAAAATGGGACTCTATCTTTATTCTCGTCCGATTAATAAGTGCCACCAAGGATCTATCAGACTATGAAGTGAATCATTTGATCAATGAATATTATTTCTTAAACTTCGAATTGATTCACAACATTTCGATTTTGTTTATAAAAAAATCGAAATCGAGATTCAGGTCGTCATTTTTGAGATCGTTTTGTGTTACCTATATTTAGACAATATAGGTTTTTCTCCTTCATCCTTTTTGATTTCAAGTTTCGATTGAAGGATTCCTTTAGCAACAAAAGGTAGTGAACTCCATTTGTTAGAACAGCTTCCATTGAGTCTCTGCACCTATCCCTTTTTTCTCGCTTTCTAAACTCCGGTTTGTTCGCGTAAACCAGGATTTGGCTCAGGATTGCCCATTGTTAATTCCAGGGTTTCTCTGAATTTGAAAGTTATCACTTAGTAGGTTTCCATACCAAGGCTCAATCCAATTAAGTCCGTAGCGTCTACCAATTCCGCCATATCCCCTTTTTTATTAGGATCTCATTATGATGTCTTTCCATTTTTTCTTATGCCGAAATGGAATTCATTACATTATGGATACTTATTTTATGTCTTTGTTATCTTCTTTCATTTTTTTGAGCCCCATCCATATTGATTTAGTCTAATCAACAAAGATTCTAGCATTTTTGTATTTGCAATTCAATATGGTTATATATTACATAACATATATATGTTCTTCCTTTTCTCATCTTTGTCTTAACTTTTAAGAAATAGTCGAATGGTCGATTCTTTTTTTTTTTTACTTTCATGAAAAGAAATTTATGATTATTATTGAAACTTAGAATTGTACAATGTGCAATGGAAAAAAATTAGAGGTCTACTTCGTAGATTTGAAATTCTAATAATTCTATACTATTAGAAATAAAATAAAAAGAAAAAAACAAGTATAAAATAATAATAATAGTATGAGGTTAGAACAAAAAAACAATAATTTCAAATCAGATATCATTTAACTAAAAAAAAAAAGATTTCTGATCTAATTCAGATTTTCTTATTTAGAAACTAATGAAAGCAAAATTAGAAAGTCAATATACTGCTATATTCTATTAATTAAGGTTATGTTTTATTTATTTAATGATAGTCACTATTTATTTGAGCCCGCTTAGCTCAGAGGTTAGAGCATCGCATTTGTAATGCGATGGTCATCGGTTCGATTCCGATAGCCGGCTTTTCCATATTTTTTCGTTTTTTTACATTATTTTTAATGTACTTTCAAAATCAAAGAAGATGGAAAAGACTTATTTCACCTTTTTCCAAGAGTTACCACTCCATTTATATTATGTCATAAAAACTTCCATATAGGAATATATATTAGGTAAAAGAGTTCGATCTTTGCAAAATGAATCAAGAAAATAAAGGAAAATTTTTGTGATTTATTTGATTTATATATATTGTATATATAATACAAAAAATCTGTATATTGAGAGAATATATCTTCTTACTCTTTGTATTCCAATAGTTTATTGGAGTGTATTTCACGTCATTTATCATTTAGTTCAGTTTTAATTTTATTTAGTTTTGTACAATTTCAATAAAAAGGAGTCTTTATGTCACGTTACCGAGGGCCTCGTTTTAAAAAAATACGCCGTCTGGGGGCTTTACCGGGACTAACTAGTAAAAGGCCTAAGGCAGGAAGCGATCTTCGAAACCAATCACGCTCCGTAAAAAAATCTCAATATCGTATTCGTTTAGAAGAAAAACAAAAATTGCGTTTTCATTATGGTCTTACAGAACGCCAATTACTTAAATATGTGCGTATCGCCGGAAAAGCCAAGGGGTCAACAGGTCAAATTTTACTACAATTACTGGAAATGCGTTTGGATAACATCCTTTTTCGATTGGGTATGGCTTTGACTATTCCTCAAGCGCGCCAATTAGTTAACCATGGACATATTTTCGTTAATGGTCGTATAGTTGATATACCAAGTTATCGCTGCAAACCCCGAGATATTATTACAGTGAAGGATGAACAAAACTCTAGAACTTTGGTTCAAAATCTTCTTGATTCATCTGCCCCTGAGGAATTGCCAAACCATCTGACTCTTCACACATTCCAATATGAAGGGTTAGTCAATCAAATAATAGATAGGAAATGCGTCGGTTTGAAAATAAATGAATTGCTTGTCGTAGAATATTACTCTCGACAGACTTAATAAACCTAACTTAAGTAAAAAAAAAATGACTAAAAACAAGAGTTCGGACAACTCCCCTTTGCCCTCTTTTTTGATTAAAAATCAAAAGGCACAAGGTAAGGGATTTTGTCGAGGAATCTTTTTCCTATTCATGTATCATAGATTGGTAGGGAGATTTGGATCCCTTGTTTGCTCTTCCCAGCATTTTCCATATGAAAGAAATTAGGAATAGAGAATCTATTTCAAAATCAAAACAAGGTAGATTTTATATCTATTCTTTTTTATTGGATTTGATACATTGTGGTCAATCACGTAAGATTGGTGAATTAGTTGAAAGTACGGAAAGAGAGGGATTCGAACCCTCGGTAAACAAAAGTCTACATAACAGTTCCAATGTTACGCCTTCAACCACTCGGCCATCTCTCCGACATCAGGATTATGCCTGAGTATCCGGGTGAATAGCGAGTTATTCATCGTTTTTTAGATTATGGTTAATAGATACCTTTTTTGACCGGAAAAATTGGAAGTAGATAGAAGGTTTTTTTTTAATGAGTCCGCTTTTATGTTAGTTCGTACTATACAATTCCTTTGTTTGTGAGAAAATTTTCTCACAAAAGAAAAGGTAAAAGAAATAAAAAGAGTTAGAGAATGGATTACTACCTATGCCAAGATCGCGTATAAATGGAAATTTTATTGATAAAACCTTTACAATTGTAGCCGATATCTTATTACGAGTCATTCCGACAACTTCCGGAGAAAAAGAGGCATTTACTTATTACAGAGATGGTGCGATTTGATTATCATTATTTTTTTTTTTTTCTCGCCGATTTGGAATAGAAAGAAAAACGAGTATTGAAAAAAAAATCTACGCTTTTGAAGGTGAAGTTTATAATATAAAAAAAACAATCCCTTCTGTCATGTATCCACGATTAATGCAGCCTTAGATGCTTCAATTGTGAATTATAGTATTGAGCAAAAGGTTTTTACCTATGGTTCCCGTATTACGGATCAATCCTACTACACTAATACAATATACGAATAGGAGGCATAGGGGAAAAAGCACTACGCCGAGAAATCAACAACACGAAAACTTTCTTTAAAATGATTCCTTCTTCTTCTTTGGGATTGGGACTAATTAAAATGGTTGGAACAATAAACATCCATCTCGTTCGTACTTTGGATACCCGTATAACCATTGAAGACTGTTGAAGTGACTAATTCCTGGAAATTTAGGGGCGTTGAGAACAAAGAAATTTTTAGAGTTTCCTTTTTTATTTTTATCTAGCACGAACCTACTTGGTAGTAAGAAAAGATCTTTTGCAAGAAGGTTGGCTAGGGATTTCTTGTAAAAACAGTAGCCCCGCTTAGTTCATAATGACATCACATTTTTCCATATATTATTTTCATTATGCACCTAAAGGAGGAGCCGTATGAGATGAAAATCTCACATACGGTTCTGAAACGGAGAATTCATTAAAGCGAATGACGACCGTAACGGATGTCGGCTCAATCTGAAGGAAATTATGCGGAAGCATTACAGAATTATTATGAAGCTATGCGACTAGAAATTGACCCCTATGATCGAAGTTATATACTCTATAATATAGGCCTTATCCACACAAGTAATGGGGAACATACCAAAGCTTTAGAATATTATTTTCGGGCATTAGAACGAAACCCCTTTTTACCACAAGCTTTTAATAATATGGCTGTGATCTGTCATTACGTGCGACTATCTCCACTATAGAAAAAAAGAACGAACAGCTAGTCAATGAAATACTAGAAACACAAAAAAAGGGCTTTCTACATAAGCATCGTCCAAAACGATTTTTTATCAGCTGTAGCAAATAAATAAACTTCATCGATCTAAATATGAAGTGAAGACTAGATATGCCTAAATACTTTGTTTTCTATGGATAAAAAAATTTTTAATTGATAGAGGAAGCACCGTAAAGATCAATTGGAAAGGTTTTGGACCGATACAACAAGAGCTGTTTATTTATATCATAATATGAGATAAATCTTAGGAATCTACTTATGTAATAGAGTAGATCCCCTAAGGTATTGAGCAGCGGTGTAGCATCAGATCCTAAAGACAGTAAGTCTTTTTCTTTTTTATG